GTCGGAGGATTTTAAGGATTGGAGTCGGGAAATTTATGTTAAATGCACTTATAGTGGTGTTAATTTATCTGAAACAGAATTTCCGAAAAACTGGTTAACAGAAGGTATTCAGATAAAGATACTATTCCCTTTTCGCCTGAAACCCTGGCACAGATCTAAGATACAATCCCCTCATGAAGATGCAAAAAGTGAAGCTGATTTTTGTTTTTTAACGGCTTTGGGATTGGAAACGGAAATGCCCTTTGGTTCTCCCCGAAAACGACGTTCGTTTTTTGAACCCATTTTTAAAGAACTAAAAAAAAAAATTATAAAATTGAAAACTAAGTCTTTTATAGTTTTAAGGGGTTTCAAAGAAGGAAAAATAAAAGAACTTTCAAAAATAAACTTGATAGAAATCGATGAATTGGGTGAAACTCAAAAAAATTCGATACTCAGTAATCAGAAGATTCACGAATCGTCTATTGAAATTCCATCTATGGATTGGCCAAATTTATCCCGGACCGAAAAAAAAATGACAGATCTGACTAATAGAACAAGCAGAATACGAAATCAAATATATAAAATTACAAAAGAAAATAAAACAGTATCGCTAACTCAAGAAACAAATATTAGTTCGAACAAAAGAACTTATTCTGCTAAAATATTAGACTCATCAAAAAAGATTTGGCAGATATTCAAAAAAAGAAATACTCGATTAACCCGTAAATCCTATTTTTATCTAAATTTTTTTATTGAAAAGCTATACAGAAATTTTTTTCTATCTATCGTTACTATTCCAAGAATCAATGCAAAACCTTTTAGTGAATCAACACGAAAAAAAATAAAAATTATTGAGAAAAACATCCACAATAATGAAGAAAATCCGCAAATAATTAATAAAACAAATCAAAATAGAATTCACTTTATTTCGACTGTCAAAAAATCACTTTCGAAGATTAGTAATAAGAATTCAAAGATTTCTTGGAATTTATCGTCTTTTTCACAATCCCAAGCGTATGTATTTTACAAATTGTTACAAGCCCCAATTTTGAACTTTTCTAATTTAGGACCTGTTCTTCAATATCAGGGAACATCTCTATTTCTTAAGAATGAAATAAAGGATTTTTTTGAAAAACACGGAATATTTAATTACCAATTAAGACATAAACCTTTTTGGAATTTTGGAAGGAATCCATGGAAAAACTGGTTACGTGGTCATTCTCAATATGATTTCTCTCGGATTAAATGGGATGGATTAGTACGACAAGAATGGCGAAATAAAGCCAATCAACACCGTATGGCTCAAAATCAAAATTTAACTAAAAGAGATTCATATGAAAAAAACGGATTAACTCATTGCGAAAAACAACATTTTTTTGAAGCAGACTCATTACGTAATCAAAAATCGAATTTTAAAAAACACTATAGATATGATCTTTTAGCATATAAATTGATTAATTATGAAGATAAGAAAGACTCATATATTGATAGATTACTAGGCCAAGTAAATAATAAAGAAGAGTATTATTATAATTACAATATAAAGAAAGCAAAATTATTTGCTATGCTGGGAGGTATCTTTATCAATAATTATCTAGGAGAAGATGATATTATGGATATGGAAAAATTCTTGTATAGAAAATATTTTGATTGGAGAATTCTTACTTTTTGTCGTAGAAATAAGGTCAATATTGAAGCCTGGGTTGATATGGATACTGGTACCAGCAGTAATCAACATACTAAGATTGGGTCCGATAATTCTAAAAAAATTGATGCAATTAATAAAAGAAGCCCCTTTTATCTTACAATTCATCAAGATGAAGAAATTAACCCATCCAACCAAAAAAGAACACTTTTTGATTGGATGGGAATGAATGAAGAAGTACTAAGTTGTCCTATATCAAACCTGGAGCCTTGGTTCTTTCCAGAATTTGTGCTACTTTTTAATGCATATAGAAGGAAACCATGGATCATACCAATCAAATTACTTCTTTTCAATTTTCATGGAAATGGTAAGAAAATTCTAACCGGAAAGAACGAAGCGGATCTTTTTATATCATCCACTCAAAAGGACTATCTTGAATTATCGAATCAAAGGAAAGAAGAAAAAGAACTCGCAGACCAAGGAAATCCGGGATCAGATGCCCAAAAGCAAGTAAGTCTTGGATCAGTTCTCGCAAACCAAGAAAAAGATGTTGAAGAAAATTATACGAGATCGGACATGAAAAAACGTATAAAGAAAAAGCAATACAAGAGAGAAACAGAAGCACAGCTTGATTTCTTCCTAAAAAAATATTTGTGTTTGCAGTTGAGATGGAGAGGTACTGTTTCTTTCAGGGAAAAAATACTCAATGATATGAAAGTCTATTGTCACCTGGTTCGACTGATAAATCCTAGCGACGTTACTATAGCCTCTATTCAAGGAGGAGAAATTAGTTTGGCTATTTTGATCACTAAGAAGGATTTCGCTCTTAGAGAATTGACGAAAGGGGGAATGCTTATTATTGAACCCCGTCGTTTGTCTGTAAAAAATGATGGCCAATTTTTTATATATCAAATCGTAGGTATTTCATTGGTTCATAAGAATAAGCACAAAATTAATAAAAGATACCGCGAAAAAGGCTATGTTGATAAAAAAAATTTTGATGAATTCATTGCAAAACATCAAAAAATGACTGGAAATAGAAACAAAAATCATTATGATTTGCTTGTTCCTGAAAATATTTTATTCCCTAAACGTCGTAGAGAATTAAGAACTCTAATTTGTTTCAATTCGAAGAATCAAAACGGTATGCAGAGAAATCCAGTATTTTGTACTAACGGAAAAATCGGGGGTCACATTTTGGATAAAAACAAAGATCTTTCTAGAGAGAAAAATCAACTAATTAAATTAAAGTTCTTTATTTGGCCCAATTCTCGATTAGAAGATTTAATTTGTATGAATCGCTATTGGTTTAGTACCAATAATGGGAGTCGTTTCAGTATGGTAAGGATACATATGTATCCACGATTGAAAATTCGTTAATAGTGTACGTTTCCTATCTATCATGTCCCATGTTTGGGATATGAAAACAAAGAAATGGATACATGTCTTATCTTCCATTCCAGTCTGATACAAGATACCAATTAAATCGCGTACATATTAATTAGATCCATAAATGAATCAAGAAGCTATTTTTTTTTAGGTCCAATTTTTCTCTTTTGCAGAAATATACCATCCTTTTGGATCCCTAATAAAATTGAAAATTGGATTGATTATTGATATTGATTTTCTAGCAAGTTCATAACGAACTTAAGATGATTGTGTATATCAAATTCCAGTAACTAGTATTATTATTACTGATCAGTAAAATTCATCTTAAAAAAAGGAGGGTGAGGGGGTTTCGTTTTATGGTAAAAAAGTCATTCGTCTCAGTTATGGTTCAAGAAAAAAAAGAAGAAAAATGTGGATCGGTTGAATTTCAAGTATTCCGTTTCACTAATAAGATACGGAGACTTACTTCACATTTAGAATTGCACAGAAAAGACTATTTATCTCAAAGGGGTCTACGGAAAATTTTGGAAAAACGCCAACGTCTGCTATCTTATTTGTCAAAGAAAAATAGAGTACGTTATAAAGAATTAATTAGTAAGTTGAATATTCGGGAGTCCAAAAATCGTTAATTAAAAAAAAAAATTCGAATTATTTGATTTTGAATCTTGATGAACTTCTTGTTGTTTTCAACAATTCATGTAAGAATGAATCGAGGAAAAACCTATGAGTATACTAGCTACAGAAAAAGAATTTATGATAGTCAATATGGGACCTCACCACCCATCAATGCACGGTGTTCTTCGTCTCATCGTTACTCTAGATGGTGAAGATGTTATTGACTGTGAACCAATATTGGGTTATTTACACCGAGGGATGGAAAAAATTGCGGAAAACCGAACAATTATACAATATCTGCCTTATGTAACCCGTTGGGATTATTTAGCTACTATGTTCACCGAAGCAATAACTGTAAATGGACCCGAACTGTTGGGAAATATTCAAGTACCCCAAAGGGCCAGCTATATCAGAGTCATTATGTTGGAGTTGAGTCGTATAGCTTCCCATCTGTTATGGCTTGGCCCTTTTATGGCGGATATTGGCGCACAGACTCCTTTCTTCTATATTTTCAGAGAAAGAGAATTAGTATATGATCTGTTCGAAGCTGCCACCGGTATGAGGATGATGCATAATTATTTTCGTATCGGAGGAATAGCAGCTGATTTACCTCATGGTTGGATAGATAAATGTTTGGATTTCTGCGATTATTTTTTAACGGGGGTTGCTGAATATCAAAAACTTATTGTGCGAAACCCTATTTTTTTAGAACGAGTTGAAGGAGTAGGCATTCTTGGTGGAGAAGAAGCAATAAATTGGGGTTTATCCGGACCAATGCTACGAGCGTCTGGAATAGAATGGGATCTTCGTAAAGTTGATCATTATGAGTGTTATGACGAATTTGATTGGGAAGTCCAGTGGCAAAAAGAAGGAGATTCATTAGCTCGTTATTTAGTCCGAATCGGTGAAATGACGGAATCTGTAAAGATTCTTCAACAGGCTTTAGAAGGAATTCCGGGAGGACCCTATGAAAATTTAGAAATCCGATGTTTTGATAGAGAAAACGATCCAGAAGGGAATGATTTTGAGGATCGATTCATTAGTAAAAAGCCTTCTCCCACCTTTGAATTGACGAAACAAGAACTTTATGTTAGAGTAGAAGCCCCAAAAGGAGAATTGGGAATTTTTCTGATAGGAGATCAAAGTGGTTTTCCTTGGAGATGGAAAATTCGCCCACCGGGTTTTATCAATTTGCAAATTCTTCCTCAGTTAGTTAAAAGAATGAAATTGGCTGATATTATGACAATATTAGGTAGTATAGATATCATTATGGGGGAAGTTGATCGTTGAAATGATAATTGATACAACAGAAGTACAAGATATCAATTCTTTTTCCAGATTGGAATCCACTCAAGAGGTCTATGGGATCGTGTGGGTGCTTGCCCCTATTTCGACTCCTGTAGTAGCAATCACAATAGGTGTCCTAGTAATTGTGTGGTTAGAAAGAGAAATATCTGCAGGAATACAACAACGTATTGGGCCTGAATACGCCAGTCCCTTGGGAATTCTTCAAGCTTTAGCAGATGGAACAAAACTACTTTTTAAAGAAAACCTTCTTCCATCTAGAGGAAATAGTAGTTTATTCAGTATTGGACCATCTATAGCAGTCATAGCAATTCTACTAAGTTATTCAGTAATTCCTTTTAGTTATAACTTTGTTTTAGCTGACCTGAATATAGGTATTTTTTTATGGATTGCCATTTCAAGTATTGCCCCCATTGGACTTCTTATGTCAGGATATGGATCAAATAATAAGTATTCCTTTTTAGGTGGTCTGCGAGCTGCTGCTCAATCGATTAGTTATGAAATACCATTAACTTTATGTGTTTTATCAATATCTCTACGTGCGATTCGATAAAACCTAAGCTTTTTGTTTTCCTATTTTTTTTTTTTTTTCGTTCGAGAAAAAAAAAAGAACTTGAATAGAAATCTTCCGTTTTTATTCATTTATTTATTCTTTAGATTAATAAATTAAGTTAATAAACGAAATTTGATAGTTATATATGAGTGAAAGAAAACAACTTTCAAATTCGCAGTACAAGTGGCTTAAGTCTCATTTCCTATGTACAAGCGTTAAGGAGAAGTAAACAAAAGTCAAAGTGGAGGAAGCCCCTTACCCCAAGATTGGTTGATTGGTCAACCTAGCTTGAAGCGGGCTCAAAAGACCAACCCTATGGAATTTTCATTAGCGTTTGTATATATTCCAATAGATATATATTACGGGGGTTGAAAACAAAAAATGGATGGATAGGAAGGAACACCAAAATACGCACAACGGGTTAGTAATGTAGATTATGTCAATTATCTAAAAGGATACTTCTGCATAACATAAAAAGAATCGTAAATGGGGCTTTAAGTTGGTAGAAATGATCAGGCAGTACTCCCCACACCACAATTCCGATCCAGAGTATGCTCCTATCCGCCAGTTAAAGAAATAACTATCAGGAACGAAATAATCCTTTACCCCTTTTTTAAGCACCCTTTTCTCTCAGAAAGAAGAAGAGGAACAAAAAAAATAGAAAAAATACAATTACAATAGAAAACGATCCTTTTAATCCTTTTATTCTTTCTTTCATATATTGATAGAAATCAAATTCGTGTCATGATTCATGAATTAGTGTAATGTCTAATTCTTTTTCGTAATCGAAACTAAAAGGATGGGTTGAAATATCTATTGATATTTCTACAAGGAGTATTTTATTGAAGGGTTGATTAAGTTATTACTCAACACAGCAAAATTTAAATTCTTAAAGGATGAGATTAATTCCGAAATACTGTTTTTTTTATCCTTAGAGCAGACAGAATTCCTGTGGTATAATTGGGGATCCTCCGCTAGATTTTGATTTTGACTTTCTCTATCCTATAACCATATCAAGATAACTAATACTGGTCCGGTCCTTACATTTATTTGTGGCCCTGAGGAGCCGTATGAGGTGAAAATCTCATGTACGGTTTTGTAATAGCGATGGGAACCGTAATGTTACCGCCGACTATGATTATCTAACAGTTCAAGTACAGTTGATATAGTTGGGGCACAATCAAAATATGGTTTTTGGGGGTGGAATTTGTGGCGTCAACCTATAGGGTTTATCGTTTTTCTAATTTCTTCCCTAGCGGAATGCGAGAGATTACCTTTTGATTTACCAGAAGCAGAAGAAGAACTAGTAGCAGGTTATCAAACCGAATATTCAGGAATAAAATTTGGTTTATTTTACGTTGCTTCCTATCTAAATCTATTAGTTTCCTCATTATTTCTAACAGTTCTTTACTTGGGGGGTTGGAATCTTTCCATTCCATACATATTTGTTCCTGAGCTATTTGAAATAAATAAAGCGGATGGAATCTTTGGAACGACAATTGGTATCTTTATTACATTAGCTAAAACTTATTTGTTCTTGTTCGTTCCGATTACAACAAGGTGGACTTTACCGAGACTAAGAATGGACCAACTATTAAATCTTGGCTGGAAATTTCTTTTACCTATTTCTCTCGGTAATCTATTATTAACAACTTCTTCCCAACTCCTTTCGCTATAAAGAAAAAAGGAATAAAATATTCACTACTTGTCTCAAACAAGAGAAAGAAACTAAAATTATTCATAGATATTCACGATATGTTCCCTATGGTAACTGGTTTCATGAATTATGGTCAACAAACAATACGAGCTGCAAGGTACATTGGTCAAAGTTTCATGATTACTTTATCCCAAGCAAATCGTTTACCTGTAACTATTCAATATCCTTATGAAAAATTAATCACATCGGAGCGTTTTCGCGGTCGAATCCATTTTGAATTTGATAAATGTATTGCTTGTGAAGTATGCGTTCGCGTATGTCCTATAGATCTGCCTGTTGTTGATTGGAAATTTGAAACAGATATTCGAAAGAAACGGTTGCTTAATTACAGTATTGATTTTGGAATTTGTATTTTTTGTGGTAACTGCGTTGAGTATTGTCCAACAAATTGTTTATCAATGACTGAAGAATATGAACTTGCTACTTACGACCGTCACGAATTGAATTATAATCAAATTGCTTTAGGTCGTTTACCAATGTCAGTCATTGACGATTTTACAATTCGAACAGTGTTGAATTCGCCTCAAAGAAAAAATGGAAAAAATGCCTAAACCCTTTAATTTCGAATTACTAAGGCTCCATTTTGGTATATTTGGTATAAAGGAATAAGGGTTTTTCTTTGCTTGGTCAATAACTTCAACTATTGATTGGTTGATGAGAAGGACAACTTAATTTGTATTGAAATAGACCGAAGCTTTTTCGAACTATATATATATAGCTTCAATTATATATATAGCTTCAATTTCAAATTGCCATTTCGAATAAAGAAAAGAAGGAAATTTATCCAATAACTGTATACGTATCCGTACCAATTCCCACTTAATAGATTCGAATTTAATTCAATTGGATTTGGGAATGTCTCATAAAAAAAAAATTCCTGGTCGGTTCAATAAGTTCATGAAAAAGATTTCGATTTATTTATCTCTTATTTTAATATAATGGATTTGCCTGGACTAATACATGATTTTCTTTTAGTTTTTCTGGGATCAGGTCTTATATTAGGAGGTCTGGGAGTGGTATTATTTACCAACCCGATTTATTCTGCCTTTTCCTTGGGATTGGTTCTTGTTTGTATATCCTTATTCTATATTCTAGCAAATTCCTATTTTGTAGCTGCCGCGCAGCTCCTTATTTACGTGGGAGCTGTAAATGTTTTAATCATATTTGCTGTAATGTTCATGAATGTTTCAGACTATTCCAAAGATTTTCATTTGAATCTTTGGACTGTTGGTGATGGGCTTACTTCCCTGGTTTGTACAAGTATTTTTTTTTCGCTAATCGCTACTATTCTAGATACGTCGTGGTACGGGATTATTTGGACTACACGACCCAACCAGATTATCGAACAAGATTTGATAAGTAATAGTCAACAAATTGGAATTCATTTATCAACAGACTTTTTTCTTCCATTTGAACTCGTTTCAATAATTCTTTTAGTTGCTTTGATAGGTGCAATTGCCGTGGCTCGTCAGTAACAAATCTTTAGAACTAGAAACAGCAATCCCAATTCTACTTTTTTATGTGTTATCACATCCATTTTCCTTCAATTTTTGAAAGTCTAGGTGAATACTATTCATGGATCAATAGAAAATCAAAATCGAAATTTTGGTATTCGATCTATTATCAAATAGATTCTTTTGCTCCATACTTGGTATATTCTAAGCAATCAAATCACTTGCATTATTGTTCATATTGAAATGAATCGAAATTGGGACGGAGTTGGTCAATGATGCTCGAGCATGTACTTGTTTTGAGTGCCTATTTATTTTCTATTGGTATCTATGGATTGATTACGAGCCGAAATATGGTTCGGGCCCTGATGTGTCTTGAACTTATACTAAATGCAGTTAATATCAATTTCGTAACATTCTCTGATTTTTTTGATAGTCGACAATTAAAAGGAAATATTTTCTCAATTTTTGTTATAGCTATTGCAGCCGCCGAAGCAGCTATCGGATCAGCTATTGTTTCGTCAATTTATCGTAACAGAAAATCGACTCGTATTAATCAATCGACTTTATTGAATAAATAGCATTTAGAAATCATAATATTCATCAATTCGGCTTAGGATATAGAATATACCCTAACCTTGATCGTGGTTGTCAAACCGGAAGAAATCAAAGTATCTTTGTTCCCTCTTAGGAGTTGATCCAAAAGTGGGTTAATTAGAAAAATTCTGGTAAATCATTGATTCATCTGGTGTTTAACTATACGATATTTCCAAATTGACTAGATCGAAAATTAAAAAGTTCAAAACAAAAATTGATAGATCCAATGTCACATTCAGTAAAGATTTATGATACATGTATAGGGTGTACTCAATGTGTCCGAGCTTGCCCCACAGATGTATTAGAAATGATACCTTGGGACGGATGTAAAGCAAAGCAAATTGCTTCTGCTCCAAGAACAGAGGACTGTGTTGGTTGTAAGCGATGTGAATCCGCCTGTCCAACGGATTTCTTGAGTGTTCGGGTTTATTTATGGCATGAAACAACTCGAAGCATGGGTCTAGCTTATTGATACGTTACCAAAACCCATCTGAATCCCTTCTAAATACAGTTTCTTTTTTTTTTTTTACCGATTACCGACAAAAACCCGTACTCGAAAAAAAAAATAAGAATATATTCTATTTTCGAGTTTCGAGCACGGGTTTTTCTGGGCCAAGTGTATCTTATCTTTACCACGAATTATTTTCCTTGGTTAACACTAATTGTAGTTTTTCCGATAGCCGCGGGTTCTTTAATTTTCTTTCTCCCTCATAGAGGAAATAAGGTGACTAGAGGATATACAATATATATATGTGTCTTAGAACTCCTTCTAACGACCTATGCATTCTGTTATAATTTCCAATTGGACGATCCATTAATCCAGCTGGCAGAGGATTATAAATGGATCACCTTTTTTGATTTTCACTGGCGGTTGGGAATAGATGGACTTTCCATAGGACCCCTTTTACTGACGGGATTTATCACTACTTTAGCTACTTTAGGAGCTCGGCCAGTTACTCGAAATTCCCGACTATTCCATTTCCTGATGTTAGCGATGTACAGCGGTCAAATAGGACCATTTTCTTCTCGAGACCTTTTACTTTTTTTCATCATGTGGGAATTAGAATTAATTCCCGTTTATCTACTTCTGGCCGTGTGGGGTGGAAAGAAACGCCTTTATTCAGCCACAAAATTTATTTTGTACACTGCAGGAGGTTCCGTTTTTCTTTTAATAGGAGTTTTGGGTATCGGTTTATATGGTTCCAATGAACCAACATTAAATTTGGAAACATTAGTTAATCAATCGTATCCTGCGGCACTGGAAATAATATTCTATATTGGATTTTTTATTGCTTTTGCTGTCAAATTACCGATTATACCCTTCCATACGTGGTTACCAGACACCCACGGAGAGGCACATTACAGTACTTGTATGCTTCTAGCCGGAATCTTATTAAAAATGGGAGCGTATGGGTTGATTCGGATCAATATGGAACTATTACCGCACGCCCATTCTCTATTTTCTCCCTGGTTCATGATAGTAGGTACCATGCAAATAATTTATGCAGCTTCAACATCTCCTGGTCAACGGAATTTAAAAAAAAGAATAGCCTATTCCTCGGTATCTCATATGGGTTTCATAATTCTAGGAATTGGCTCGATAACCGATACAGGCCTCAACGGAGCCTTTTTACAAATAATTTCTCATGGGTTTATTAGTGCTTCACTTTTTTTCTTGGCAGGAACGAGTTATGATAGAATGCGTCTTGCTTATCTCGACGAAATGGGCGGACTGGCTATCCCAATTCCAAAGATATTCACACTATTCAGTATCTTATCGATGGCTTCGCTTGCACTACCCGGCATGAGTGGTTTTGTTGCGGAATTGATAGTATTTTTGGGAATAATTACCAGCCAAAAAATTTTTTTAATGCCAAAAATACTAATCACTTTTGTAATGGCAATTGGAATGATATTAACTCCTATTTATTCATTATCTATGTTACGGCAAATGTTCTATGGGTACAAGCTATTTAATGCCCCACCAAACTCTTCTTTTTTTGATTCTGGACCACGGGAGTTATTTGTTTTGATCTCTATTCTTCTACCCGTAATAGGTATTGGTATTTATCCGGATTTCGTTCTCTCACTATCAGTGGACAAGGCCGAAGCTATTATATCTAATTTTTTTATCGATAGTTTTCATGACTAAAAAAAATCAAAACGAAATCCCATTATTTTGAAAAAAAAAAAAAGTTCGTTAGCCAATGAACAAGGAAGTCTTTTTCCTTCTCTTCAGTTTCAGTTAAATAACAAAAAAAGAAATAAAATAATCGAATTTTACTTGTGACCAAACGCCTTTGGCGCTTATAAGAACCTTTTGAATCGCCGCACTGCTTGATTTCAAAAGGTTCTCGGCGTCTTACACTAACACTAAGTTTCGTTTCGATCTATGCGCTGTCCTATGTTTGTCTTCATCAGGCCCTTTCCTCAATTCAAGTATATGCTAATTAAATGAACCATAACTATGTAACCCTATTCCTAATAGATTGACTCCGAAATAGCATACCCAAATTATAAGAAAGCCCGTAGAAGCGACAATTGCGGAATTTACACCTTCCAACTTTGTATTTGTTCGAGTATGTAAATAAATCCCGAATATAGTCCAAGTAATAAATGCCCAAGTTTCTTTTGGATCCCAATTCCAATAAGACCCCCACGCCTCATTAGCCCATACTGCTCCCGAAAGAATCCCTATGGTTAAAAAGATAAATCCTAAACTAATAATACGATAACTCCAGCGATCCAATTGTTGAATCACTTGATACCTGTAATAATTTCTAGCGGAAAAAGTATTTAGTAAAACATTCCTTTTTTCGTTCATGTATTGGATTTCACCGAAGCAAAACGACTCATTTCCATTTACAAAATTTTTTCTTTTCAAAAAAACCTTTATCACTTTTCGAAATGTAATGACTAGAAGAGCCGTGGATAATAAGGATCCGCATACAAGAGCTGCATAGCCCAATACCATCATACTTACGTGCATCATTAACCACTGGACTTGGAGAGCGGGTACTAATATTCCGGATTGATGGGTTTTGGTTAAAAAACCCGAAGTAGCAAAACCTTGGGTAAAAATAGCACTTGGTGCCGTTATAGCACTTAAATGATTTTGATTTTTTTTTAAAGCGAAAATCCTATGAATAATGGATAAACTCCATGAAAGAAAGATTAATGATTCATATAAATCACTTAATGGGAAATGTCTCGAGTAAATCCAACGGGTGATTAATAATCCTGTTAGACAGAAAGCGGTAGCTATCATACCCTTTTCTGATGAATCATATAGTCCTCTGATTTCATCGACTAATAAGGTTAGTAAATAAATTGTAATTCCAATTGAAACGACCGAAAAGGATATATGCGTTAATATATGCTCTAAAGTTGAAAAGATCATAAAAAAAAAAAATGAAAATCGAGAATACCTTAAATATACAGAATGGAAATCATAAATTAAATTCCTTAGAGCACTTTTTGTATATCTTTTTGAAGATGCTATGCCGCCACTCGGACTCGAACCGAGATGCTCTAGCACTGCTTCCTAAGAGCAGCGTGTCTACCGATTTCACCATAGCGGCTTGCTCGAAATCATAATAACCTATTATTAGTCAATCGTCGAGATTAAAATGGAGATTTAAAGATTCCACCCTTTGTCGTCTTATTTAATTATTTAAGGTTTCGGTTTTATTTAACTTAACTTTCATAGTTTGATAAACTAGAACTGTTGTAGCGGCTGTAACTAACTAGTTCTAACTTCAATTCAGGGAACAACTCAAAACAAAAAAGGGTTCTTTTTCTTTTTTCATTTTTTATAACTTTGAGTTGTTGTAATTGTTAGGTTTTTTTTTTTCAGTATTAATTTGTGCTAAGATTGATCAAATCAATTAGGTATTGGGCTGGACGTATTAGAGACAATCGAAAAATTCTTCTTGTTTAGGGTGTATGGTGGGGTGATGGGGAAAATAAGAATCCCCATCCTGGGAATAAAAAAAATATTCAAATAAAAGGAAAGGTGAAACTTTCTAGTTTTTCTTGATTCCATTTTCAACTAAAAAAAAAAGTACGTTTTTTTTTTTATTTTTTCGAATTCAGTAGGCAAATCAATTGGTTCAAAACATTACGAAAGGGAAATGGTTACTTACTTTTTTCAGCTTTTCTATAGTATAGAGTATAAATTCGAAACACAATTAACTCTTTTTTGAGTCAGGCGGATTCAGATTATTTCAATGTTTTCTTATTTATTTGTTGTACAAAAAAACTTTTTGAATTCCCAGTAGAAAGGGATTTCGCTAACGAAAAAGCCTTCAACGCTGCCCAATACCCCCCTTTTTTCCAAATATTCTTACGAATACGTTTTTTTAATATAGAAGTACGTTTTTTTGGAACTGCCATTCAAAAAAGAAAAGGTTATTCATTGCTCAAATTGGATGTGAAAGACATCTATTGTTAAAACGAATCATTTTTTAGTTTGCCTATTCATTTCATTATCTGTGTATTTTTTCTAAAGGCAGTTAGTTTAGAGAAAAAAGAAATAAATAGAAATATGCAAAAATGGCATAAAATCTTACTAGAACAAAAAAGAAAAATAACAGAATAAGGGATTTTTTCAATTTTGATTCCATAAATATCGGGGAAAAAGGAATTTGTATTTCGGAGTTATTGGCGGTATCCTTATATACCTATTCAAACCGATATCTCTAGGGTGGATTGTGCTATATAATAGAAATAGAATTGGTTGAAGTTGATAAAAAAAAGAAAAGGCCCTTCCGCGTTTATCTTTGGCTAGTTTCGGCATGCTACATTTATCGATGAAAAATACATCGAATAGGTTTTATCGACCGAATCATTTTTTTTCTAGTAATTGGTTATTAAATGCCTTTTATTGTAATGGAAGACAATCAATACGTTCCGAGATGAACTAGTTAATGATTGTGAATAAACAAAAAATAAACAAACTAAAAAACCTAGTTCGTATTTTTGGGGGGGACGCTCTGGGCCAGCCTACGATCTCTATCAAACTTAATTTGGTGTAATTCTTTAGTTGTGATCTATGTACATAAATTCGTGCAATTAGGGAATAATAATTGAAATTTGAATTTTCTCTATCTTTATAAAAATCTTACTTAGTATAAAATAATTATTTATTTTTGACTAGTAGTTTAGTTAAAACGTTTGATTGCTTTGGACTTTTCTTTTTTTTTTTTTAAGTTGTTGGGAAAGATTCAAAATAACTATGAATAGCAAAAGAATTTTTTTTTTATTAATCCCTTTTAAAAGAGATAAGAACCGGTGAATCAGAAACAATGAATTAAGAATAAAAACAATTAGTATTATTTTATTGATTTTATGGAACATACATATCAATATTCCTGGATCATACCTTTAGTTCCACTTCCAGTCCCTGTGTTAATAGGGGTGGGACTTCTACTTTTTCCGACCGCAACAAAACATCTTCGTCGTATGTGGGCTTTTCTTAGTATTTTATTGTTAAGTATAGTTATGATTTTTTCGATCGATCTATCTATTAAGCAAATAGATCGAACTTGTATCTATCAATCCCTAAGGTCTTGGACCATCAATAATGATTTTTCTTTCGAGTTCGGATACTTTATTGATCCACTTACTTCTATTATGTTAATATTAATCACTACAGTTGGAATTCAGGTTCTTGTTTATAGTGACAATTATATGTCTCATGATCAAGGATATTTGAGATTTTTTGCTTACATGAGTTTTTTCAATGCTT